CCGTAATCGTAGGAAAGTAGGTTTTTTAGCTATGGGCCTAGCAAAAGAAAAATTTAGATAGGTTTCTTCTATAAGATTGGATCCCCCCTTTAAAAATCGGACGTGAAGGTTTCCTCTCATCCGGCTCAAGTAGTTATACCAAATAAAGAAGGGAGTTTTTTTTTTTTACTTTGTTCGATAAAAAGAAAACCCTACAAAGAACTACTCTTTACTCAAGTTTTCCATCCAGTAAGGACCAACCCTTTATTAATTCATTTTTTTTTTTTTTTTACTTTCACTTTTGAACTTTCTGAATTTATTATTTACGACAAAATAAAATTTAAATGTGAAATTTTTGAGTAGTCTACTTCCCTTCAAATGATGAACCCCCTTTAAATTAAAGGAATACTTTGGGACTCGTAAGGGATTTACTTGTCTATATATCGTTTCGTTCCATTCGATCTTTTAGGTCCCTACTTACCTCGACGGCTATGTCATTATGCCCCTTGAAGCATATATGCGATAAATAGACTTCTGTAACCATGTCATATTTACTTGCTTTAACAGAACCTCTCTCTAAAAGAAATGGAATGGCGCATTCCACTAAAAAATCTTTTTTTTTTCACGAGGTATAACTAGCAAGTCCTATTTAGCTGTTACGGAATCGACCATGGATCAATTCCCCCTTCATTTGGGGATATTGAATACACCCAGAATTCTGAGCTTCATGTTACTCCTTCCAAGAAACATGTCAGAGTCGGGGGCATCCCAATCAGATTGAATGGGATGACAGTTTAGTAGTGAAAATCTGTAAAATGCGAATTTCGATCAAATCACACATCGCAATATACTAGGCCTTCTAATTCCTTAAGGGGTTTATCTAAAAGATTCGCGATATAACTAGGAAGGCGTTTCAAATACCACACATGAGTTACTGGACATGCGAGTTTGATGTATCCCATTTGATATCTTCGTATCCGAGAATCAACAAATTCCACCCCGCATTCTTCACAAAATTTCGGGTCCTCTTTTTCTGCTCCGATCACTCGATAATTTCCACAAGCACAAATTCCACTTTTTATGGGTCCAGAGATTCTTTCACAAAACAATCCATCTTTTTCCGGTTTATTGGTTTTATAATGAAAAGTATAGGGCTTTGTCACCTCTCCAACTATCTCCCCATTTGGTAGGATTTTGTTGGCCCAAGCCCTTATTTGTTGAGGAGACACTAATCCAATTCGAAGTTGTTGATGTTTATACCGGTCGATCATAGAATAGAAATTCTGATTCATTCGGATCAAACTTCCTTCCGATTAATCTGAAAATTCTTCTCAGATACAAGGAAATGGTTCAGTTCCAGAGCCAAAGATCGTAGTTCTCGAACGAGCAATCGAAAAGATTCTGGGGCATCCTCAGGATTAGGTACTATTCCTCCAATGATCGTAGCACCAAGTAATTCTTGACGAGCTCTAATATGATCAGATTTATAAGTAAGCATCTCTTGTAAAATATGAGCAACACCAAATCCCTCTAGAGCCCAAACTTCCATTTCCCCTACTCGTTGCCCCCCTTGCTTAGCCCTTCCTCTAAGGGGTTGTTGTGTAACAAGTGCGTAATGCCCACTCGAACGTCCATGGATTTTATCATCAACTTGATGAATTAATTTTAGGATATAGGACTTGCCTATTAGAACAGGTTGTTCAAAAGGATCTCCTGTTCTTCCATCAAATATTCTGCTTTTTCCCGGAAACTCGGGTTCAAATACCCATGGGTTTTTTGTTTGCTTACTAGCTTTATATAATTCGGAAAACACTAGTTTTCTCGAAGCCTCTTGCTCATATCTCTCATCAAAAGGTGCTATTCTATAATGTCTCTTTAGTAGATCCCCTGCTAACCCGAGCGAACATTCAAATATCTGTCCTACATTCATTCGTGAGGGTACTCCTAATGGATTGAAGACCATATCAACAGGTGTTCCATCTTGCAAGTAGGGCATATCTTGTCTAGACAAAATTTTAGAAATGATACCTTTATTCCCATGTCTTCCAGCTACTTTATCACCCACTTTGATTTCACGTTTCTGTAAAATATATACACGAATCTTTTCTGGATTATAGCTGGAACCCGTCTTTTTCTGGATCCATCTCACATCAATAACTCGACCTCTTCCGCCTATAGGTAGTTTTAGAGAAGTTTCTTTTGAAGTGGATACCTGAATGCCAAGTATGGCTCGTAATAATCTATCCTCGGGGGCATACGAGGATTCGTTCGCTGTCTGAGGTGTTAATTTACCTATTAAAATATCGCCGGTTTCTATCCAAGATCCCAGCATTACAATCCCATTTCTGTCTAAATTTCGGAGTAAATGAGCCTCTAAATGGGGTATTTCCTTAGTAATTCTTTCGGGACCTTGACTTGTCACATGAGTCTGAATTTCATATTTCCGTATGTGAAAAGAAGTATAAATATCTTCACACACTAGCCGTTCGCTAATTAGTACTGCGTCTTCAAAATTGTAACCTTCCCACGGCATATAAGCTACTAATACGTTTTTTCCTAAAGCGAGTTCCCCACCAACTGTAGCCGCCCCATCCGCTATAATTTGCCCCTTTTTTATACATTTACCCTGCTGAACCTGAGGTTTTTGATGCATACAAGTATTTTTGTTGGAACGTTGATACATAACTAATGGAATGCTTATAGTGTCCCCATTACTTGATAAAATGATCTTGTGAGTATCAGTATAAATGATCTTTCCTTCGCGTTCAGCTATAACAGACACCCCCGAATCTAGAGCCGTTTGGCGTTCCAGCCCAGTTCCAACAATGCACTTCTCGGATCGAGAAAGAGGAACTGCTTGGCGCTGCATATTAGAACTCATTAAAGCCCGATTCGCATCATTATGCTCGATAAACGGAATGAGGGAAGCTCCAATAGAAAAATATTGGAAAGGAAAAATACTTCTAAAACGAATCTGTTCCCATGCAATAGTCAAAAATTCTTGACGGTATCGAGCCGGAACAACTTGTTCTTCTTGAACACCCCGATTCAAGGCCAAAGAATTTCCTGCGGCTACCATATAATATTCATCTCTATTTGGTGATAAATAAATTATCTGTGCCTCTTTTGATCTCTCAGACATTTCATAAAGCGGACTCTCTATAGATCCCCAAGGACCAATCCTCACATGAATAGCTAAAGATCCAATAAGTCCAACATTGATTCCTTCAGACGTGTCAATTGGGCAAATACGCCCATAGTGGCTCGGGTGGATATCTCGTATCCGAAAGCTAGCAGTTCGTCCCGTCAATCCTCCAGGACCCAAATAACTCAATTTTCGCCCATGAACAATTTGTGTCAATGGATTAGTTCGATCCAAAACTTGAGATAAAGGGTGTAGGCCAAAAAAGGATTCATAAGTGGTTGTTAATGAAGTTGAAGTTACCAAATTTTGAGGAGTCGGTATCAATTTATGTCGGATTGCTCCACATATAGTTCCTCGAATCGAATTTTCTAAACGAACAAGAGCCAATCCGAATTGATCTTGTAACAGATCTGCTACAGAACGAATACGTTTATTTTTCAAGTGATTCATATCGTCAAATGTACCCATTCCAAATTTAATTCCGATCAAATGATCCGCAGCAGCCAATAGATCTCGTGGTAACAAAAATGTATTGTTCTGAGGTATATCAAGATTCAGTCTCCGGTTCATATTTCGTCGACCAATCCTTCCTAATTCACATTTTTGTTGAAAAAATTTCTTTTGTAATTCCTTACATAAGGACTCAGAAAATACCGGATCCCCACCGACACAAGCAAATTGTTGATAAAACTCCAAAATGGCATTTTCTTTGGATCCAATCTTTTTTTTCTCCTTATCATTCGAGAAAGACAAGAAAATTTCAGGGTAACAAACATTATCTAGAATTTCTCTTAGATTTGAACCCATAGCTGATGATAAAACTAGAATAGATATTTTTTGTTTCCTACTTACACGTGCCCATATCCTTGTTCTTCTATCAATTTCTAATTCCGATCTTCCTCCCCAATCTGATATTATAGTGCTGGTATAGACAGAATTTCCGTTATGATCCAATTCTGAACGATAGTAAATACCGGGACTTTGCAATATTTGATTGATCACAATTCTGTATATTCCATTTACTATAGAGGTTCCCAGGGAATTCATTAGAGGAATGTTTCCAATAAAAACAGTTTGTTGTTGCATATCCCTACCGGTTTTCCAAATTACTCCCGCAGGGACATATAATTCAGAAGAATATGTGAGTGATTCATACACAGCATCTCTTTCCTTTATCAGGGGCTCCACCAATTGATACCTTTCCACAAATAATTGAAATTCCATTTCTTGATCTCTATCTTCAATTTTTGGAAACTTATGAAATTCTTCCGTCAAACCCTGATTAATGAACCTACAAAATCCCTCAAATTGTATCTGACTAAATCCAGGTATTGTGGACATTCCCTCATTTCCATTCCGAAGCATCTTAATCTTAAGTTTCCTATTTATTTTTATTGAAAAAATTCAATTATTGATTCACTATTCATCGAACCATATGGATCGACCTAGCAATAATAGAATGTATATTCTGTTTACTGAATCACATAAAATTTTAGTCAACTCCATATATCTATTTCAAACGTATGAACGGAGATGGGACGGCGGAATAAAGAACATTTTAGGCGCAGGTTCAAATTTTCGACGGGTATAAATAAATTAAGAAAATATTTCTGGAAAAAAAATTCTGTTACTTATACTTATGGAGCCTTGTTCAAAATTGATCCAACTTCTACCTAACGTATTAGTATGATATTACGATCCGACGGGATACCGCAAAAAGGAATGATTGAGATTGAATCTCCTCTATATATCTACATAAATGAAATAAAGACAGAATAATCAGAAGTAGTATAGAGTTTCCCCTTTTTTAACACAAAAAATTGAATTTCATGTTCAAAAAAGAATTGGCGGATTTTTTTTGGTAGGGAGGGGAATTTATAGAATACGCTTGAATTGTGTAACTTAATATAAATATACTAAAAATAGTATTGTATTTATTAAGTACATGTTGATATGGCTATCTATCCATATATCACATCCTTTCTTGCAATTTCTGGGGCAACATTAACATGGATCACACTCCACCAAAATTCGTATTTTCTATTCAATATTTCAATCTATTTATTCAATGAAAAATTGAAACATGAGAATTCTCTCTAGGGATATGTACATAAGAGAGAGACCCGTCTCGGTATCTGGGTAACAATTTGTGTTTTGGGGTTTACATATACACATATATGTTGTTATAATTGAAATTGAAAAGTATTTTTTATTGAAAAAAAAAAACGAGATTAGTCATAAATCGGTCATAAATCAATTTTCTTTTTCCATTCAAGGAAATAAAATTTTATCTCCGATAAAAATTGAAGAACCATTCACTAATTTCAATTTAAAGAATAATTTAAAGTAAATTGTTAATGGTTCCAATTTGCCCTGAATTTTTCAGTCTGTCGCCAGAATTTGACTCTCAATAGAAAAGAAACGAGAAGGGAAATTATTAAATGATGTATATTTTGAGATATAATAAATCGAAGAAAATAATGGAAACCAGATCAAAAAAAAAGGAATGTGTTTTTGAGGATAAGTACAACGGGATTCAAGATAAAAAAAAAGAGTTAGTATTAGAAATAGAATATGGATAATATTTTTATCCATTTTATTTTGGATCGAATTTGGCGGCATGGCCAAGTGGTAAGGCGGGGGACTGCAAATCCTTTATCCCCAGTTCAAATCCGGGTGTCGCCTGATCAACCAAAGATTTTTGATTTCTTATTCTGCCGATCTAATTCGATGAATTATTGCTCCGCAAGAAGCGGAGGCAAAGAACTAAGTGGACGTGTCAATACTTGATTTTTATAAACTATAGCATAGGTTTTAGAAAAGACTGTAACTTTTTTTCTTAAAATCTGAGTCTAGCCCAAACCAAATCGGCAGTAATAGGGATGAAGCAAAAACCTCAATTATTAATTTAATGATTGGTAATGATTGATTCTCACCATTTATTTCAATTTTGAAATAAATGGTGAGAATCAATTCCATTCTGGAATAATGATGGGAAATCAATTTAGGGCTTGTAGAAAGGCACGAAGATACTTTGTATTTAAACTCACGAAAGGCTATGAGTGCTCAGATATACAATCAGAATAGTTGGTCGACTCTTATAGTATAGAGTAAAGGTAAAAATTGAAAAAAAAAAGAATATATGTATGTAGTAATAGTGGCAGTGGGTTCTACCGATTCGTTCATAGAAAGACAGTAAGCTTAGATCAAATAGAAAATAGAGGTATCTGATATATAGTTGTGTATAGAAAAGGCGCGTGTATCATCTTGTACTTAATACTTCCTGATTCTACCGGAAATCTTAAAATATTGAAACTTGTTGCAAATGTATTCATTGAATTGATTTGGTTCATCAATAGTCTTAAGTCAGAATCCTATTTTGACTCTGTGCCATTGATTCCACTATGATTATTAAATAATAATCGAATAATTCTTTCATAGAAATAAGGGACATAATTCACATGGATATAGTAAGTCTTGCTTGGGCTGCTTTAATGGTCGTCTTTACATTTTCCCTTTCACTTGTAGTATGGGGAAGGAGTGGACTCTAGTGCTGTGGACACTACAAATATTAAATTGAGTAATCGATTGCTCAATCGAACTGTATCAATTCTTTATTGATCGTTTTGCGAAGCCTTGCCTTAAAAAAAAGTATTCAAAATTGTACTGGAATAGAGTAATAAATCATTATCATAATTGTATTTTGCAACTCAAATCTACGCATAATAGAAGATTCTTTCCAAACTAATTTTGACTAATATAGTCTATATTTTTTTTCTAAAAGAAAAGCCATTCTGTTATTATGACACTATATATTTTCTTTCCACTGTAAGCGAAACGATTAGTGATTGTCCAAAGAGGTCCTACACATAATAAAATTAGATCTTTCTTCCGTTAGGCTATTTACATATCACACATTTCACATTTGTTTTAAACTTCTAGAAATTATACTTTTTTGACTCATCTCATGTTTTGTTTAAACATGAAAAACGGCCAGGTTTACTCTAACCCCTTTTCCAAATTCGAAGAAGTTATCATATAACTACGCGGATCATCCATTAATTGTTCAATCAATGATTTCTTGAGATGAAAGAAATAGAATTAAAGTTTTATCTTATCTATATGTACATCTACTATATACATATTGTAATTTTATCTATATGAAGCCTATATTAATATTAGTATACAATACTAGCTAGTGTGGTAGAAAGAACTATAAATTATAGTTCTTTCTACCACACTAGCTTAGATACTTACTAAGCTACTTCTGTTCTGATTCCAGCTTAGCGCAATCATTTCATTTAAGACTTAGAGTTTTAATTCTTTTCTTTCATTTCTTGAATCATTGAATTGAACGGCTAAGAACTGATAATTCAAGTTTCATTCAAATTAATCATTTTGGCTAACTGTTTTTACATAGATGATAAGTAAAAAAGCAGTAGGAATTAGAATGAACAGTGCAGTAGCAATAAGTGCGAGAATATTGACTTCCATAATCTAATTTTTTTTTCGCAATAACTTAACTCGGGATCTAATCCCATAGAGATGATAAATTTGATTCCTGTAAATTCAATGGGATGAATTGTATCTTGATGATACTGAATCAGATCAATATTATGAATAAAAATTTCTGATCTATCAAATCAATTTCTCGTTGAGAATTGAATAGTATAACAGAGGGAGATCTTTTATCCATACAAAAAACCATTTTTGATTAGATCATAAATACCTATCATTAGGTTTTCATCCTTTTTCCACTTGTTCTTTTCTATAACCTATCATCTTATCTTCCTTATACAATTCTTCTACTTATACATATACATAGGATTTTGTATATAGAATTATAAGGTATTATATAATCGGTATTCTCTAGGGCATACAGAGAGCCAAACAGTATAAGTATAAGTGAGATGTAAAAAAGGTAAGGTTATAAGTCTAAAAAATCGACTATTCAAGCTTTACCTTTACTAAGAATAAGAAAGGAGCCTTGCTTGGTTTTGTTGGTCTTTTATTTTATGTTATTAGTATACTCTTTGTTGGATTGGAGTTGGAACGTATACATCAAAAATTCAATATAAAATTGGAATGAGAATGAAATAAATTGTTTCAAATCAGTAGTCATAATTGAGGCTAAAAAAAATTTAGATTTAGAAAAGAAAGATGTGCTTTAACCTAAAAAGTACTTTGGCCAGAGAATTAAATTCTATTAAGATTAAGTTCATTGTGTATTATATAATAAACAAAGATATTTTGTGTCTGTACCCCCCCCAAAAAAATCTGGGCACTCTATTCCATTTCATTGATCAAGAGCAGAATGATTGCAAAAAAAAGAGTATTGGTATGGTATCTCTTAAACTTTAAATACTGAATATAGCAATAGTACCAATTGTACTAAATCTACATATATTTTTCCTTATCAATTAGTACTAGGGGAAGAAAAGGAACTTCCCATATTTATCCGATGAGACATGCGAAACAAAAGAAATAATCTCCGCGGCACGAATTTGTTTGATTCTATTTTGCTCTTCGTCTTCCCTTTCGCAAAAATAGAGAAATGAATTTCTCTATTCATGAGATCCTAGTTCGGGACTGACGGGGCTCGAACCCGCAGCTTCCGCCTTGACAGGGCGGTGCTCTGACCAATTGAACTACAATCCCGGCGAGGTGTATAGCATACATATACTTAGGATTTCATAAGAATATTCTACATAAACACGGGCTTTAGTGAGAGTGAGACGGATTATTAGTAACTACGGATTATTAGTAACTAGTGATTTTTTATTTTATTGTTAAATATAAATAATCAATCTTTCAATGAGATGAAAAAAAAATAGATAGAGAAAAATTTTTCTTTATTTCTCTACGAAGCAGGCATTACCCTTTCTTTTCTATAGGATAAATTAATTATATCCTACTCATGGGGCGGTGAATTCTTGGGCCGAGCTGGATTTGAACCAGCGTAGACAGTCGTCAACGAATTTACAGTCCGTCCCCATTAACCGCTCGGGCATCGACCCAGGAAGAATTCTTTCTATGCTTATTGATAATCCGTGATCAACTTCCTTTCGTAGTACCCTACCCCCAGGGGAAGTCGAATCCCCGCTGCCTCCTTGAAAGAGAGATGTCCTGAACCACTAGACGATGGGGGCATATCCGCCCGACCGTCATCATACTATAATGATAGTATGAATAGTTTTTTGGAATTGTCAATATAATCTAATGGTATGGCTAGATTCGAACAGTCTTTTTATATTCTGATTCTATAGGATTTGAATTGAACGTTTTTTTTTTCTTCAATTTTAACTCATTGCTTCGTTTCTTGTTCAGATGAAATATGCCTATCACTATCTTACATTAAGTCAGAAAATTCAAAAACGAGAAAAATTTGACCCCTTTTCTAGGTAAATAGAATTTATTTTTCCATTATTTCCATTATGAGTCTACTGCATATATGTATATATGTAGTAGACTCATAATGGAAAATGGCTAAGTCATTAATTGAACAGGCCCTTTTAACTCAGTGGTAGAGTAACGCCATGGTAAGGCGTAAGTCATCGGTTCAAATCCGATAAAGGGCTTTTTTCATGAAACTCGAGTCTTTGTCTTCGTTTTTCATCGGAGAATACAGATATTTTCGATAGTAAAAAAAGGCAAACACCATTGTAATATTTATAATATAATGAGTTCTTATTATTTTATTTTGAGTTCTAATTAAAAAGTTGAACATTTAATTATTATTATACTGACTAATTGAACTTAGTGGGTGGGGGCTTCTACCCTGTAGTGACATAATAGTCCTCTTTATATCTTATTATTATTTATTTAAATATTCCAGGAGACATAACATAAATATTCTAGATATCCAACCCCTATTTA